GCTAGCGTAGCTTAATCAAAGTAAAACACTGAAGATGTTTAGATGGGCGTTGAAAAACCCCGCAAGCACAAAGGCTTGGTCCTGACTTTGCCTTCAGCTCAAACCAAATTTATACATGCAAGTCTCCGCATTCCTGTGAGGATGCCCTTTATCCCCTGCCCGGGGACAAGGAGCTGGTATCAGGCGCGCGTATAGCAGCCCAGGACGCCTTGTTTAGCCACACCCCCAAGGGTATTCAGCAGTGATAGACATTAAGTAATAAGCGAAAGCTTGACTAGGTTACGGTTTCTAGGGCCGGTTAATCTCGTGCCAGCCACCGCGGTTATACGAGTGGCCCAAGTTGAAAGTTACCGGCGTAAAGAGTGGTTAGGGAAATAATAAACTAAAGTCGAACACCCCCTAGGCTGTTATACGCTTCTGGGGGAACGAAGCCCCACTACGAAGGTGGCTTTAATACACCTGAACCCACGACAACTAAGATACAAACTGGGATTAGATACCCCACTATGCTTAGCCATAAACTTTGATGTTAATTTACACCTAATATCCGCCAGGGAACTACAAGCGTTAGCTTAAAACCCAAAGGACTTGGCGGTGCCTCACACCCACCTAGAGGAGCCTGTTCACCCACCTAGAGGAGCCTGTTCTTGAATCGATAATCCCCGTTCAACCTCACCACCCCTTGTTAGACCCGCCTATATACCGCCGTCGTCAGCTCACCCTGTGAAGGACTTAAAGTGAGCAGAATGGGCAAAACCCAGAACGTCAGGTCAAGGTGCAGCGTATGAGGTGGGAAGTAATGGGCTACATTACCTACAACAGGTTACTACGGATGGAGCCGTGAAACCGGCTCCTAAAGGTGGATTTAGCAGTAAGGGGGAAATAGAGAGTTCTCCTGAAGCCGGCTCTGAGGCGCGCACATACCGCCCGTCACTCTCTCCAAGTTCACTAAATTTGGTTCTTAACAAGATGACCGAACAAAGGGGAGGCAAGTCGTAACATGGTAAGTGTACCGGAAGGTGCACTTGGGACAACCGGGGCGTAGCTAAACAGAACAGCATCTCCCTTACTCCGAGAAGACACCCGTGCAAATCGGGTCGCCCTGAGCCAACTAGCTAGCCAAACACTTGGATTAATTTTACAATATAAATAACCCCTCATAACCTAAAAACTTATGAACAAATCATTTTTCCACCTTAGTACGGGCGACAGAAAAGGACAAATTTGAGCGACAGAGAAAGTACCGCAAGGGAAAGCTGAAAAAGAAATGAAACAACCCATATAAGCACCGCAAAGCAAAGATTAAAACTTGTACCTTTTGCATCATGATCTAGCCAGAATACTCAAGCAAAGAGACCTTCAGTTTGAGCCCCCGAAACTGGACGAGCTACTCCGAGACAGCCTATTATAGGGCCTATCCGTCTCTGTTGCAAAAGAGTGGAGAGAGCTCCGAGTAGAAGTGAAATACCTATCGAGTCTAGTTATAGCTGGTTGTTTAGGAAATGAATAGGAGTTCAGCCCCCCGGATTCTCAAACCCTTAAGATTCTTCTTCTAAAGGTAAAGAGAAACCAGGGGAGTAATTCAAAGGAGGTACAGCTCCTTTGAACCAGGACACAACCTTATAAGGCGGTCAAGGATCATAATTTTTAAGGTGCACTGTTTCAGTGGGCTTAAGGGCAGCCACCTGATTAGAAAGCGTTAAAGCTCAGACAGCACGAACCTCTTATTCTGATAACCTCTCCCACACCCCTAATTTTACTAAACCGCCCCATGCCCCCCATGGGAGTGACCCTGCTAGAATGAGTAATAAGAGAGGACACCCTCTCTCCTTGCACATGTGTAAGTTGGACCGGACCCTCCGCCGACAAATAACGAACCCAATCCTAGAGGGAATTTTGGACTACGTCATAAGCAAGAAAGACCCAAAAATACGATCGTTAACCCCACACAGGAGTGCCCTAAGGAAAGACTAAGAGGGAGAGAAGGAACTCGGCAAACACAAGCCTCGCCTGTTTACCAAAAACATCGCCTCTTGTACACTAAGCATAAGAGGTCCCGCCTGCCCGGTGACCCTGGGTTAAACGGCCGCGGTATTTTAACCGTGCGAAGGTAGCGCAATCACTTGTCCTTTAAATGAAGACCTGTATGAATGGCTAGACGAGGGCTTAGCTGTCTCCTCCCCCCGGTCAATGAAATTGATCTCCCCGTGCAGAAGCGGGGATAATTACATAAGACGAGAAGACCCTATGGAGCTTTAGACACTAGACAGCCCACGTTAAAATCACCCTTCAGCGGGCGATAAACATTGTGACTCCTGTCTCTCCTGTCTTCGGTTGGGGCGACCGCGGAGGATAAAAGAGCCTCCATGTGGACCGAGGTTACTAACCTCACAACTAAGAGCTGCAGCTCCAAGCAACAGAAATTCTGACCAAAATGATCCGGCACATGCCGATTAACGGAACAAGTTACCCTAGGGATAACAGCGCAATCCTCTCCCAGAGTCCCTATCGACGAGGGGGTTTACGACCTCGATGTTGGATCAGGACATCCTATTGGTGCAGCCGCTAATAAGGGTTCGTTTGTTCAACGATTAAAGTCCTACGTGATCTGAGTTCAGACCGGAGCAATCCAGGTCAGTTTCTATCTATGAAATGATCTTCCCCAGTACGAAAGGACCGGAGAGAAGAGGCCCATGCTAAAGGCACGCCCCACCCTCACCTGCTGAAGGCAACTAAAACAGAAAAGAGGGCATACCCGGGTATGTCAAAGAGTATGACATCCTAGTGTGGCAGGATCTGGGGTAATTTCTCAGTGTGCTCGCCCGAGGTAGCAAAGTCTGGAAAGTGCTAGAGGTCTAAGCCCTTTCATCAGAGGTTCAAATCCTCTCCCCGGCTATGATCACAGCCCTCTTAACCCACGTTATTAACCCTCTCGCCTACATCGTCCCTGTACTTCTTGCTGTTGCTTTTCTCACCCTTCTGGAGCGAAAGGTTCTGGGGTACATACAACTCCGAAAAGGCCCTAACATTGTTGGGCCCTACGGGCTCCTTCAACCAATTGCTGACGGGCTAAAACTTTTTATTAAAGAGCCTGTTCGGCCTTCTACCTCTTCCCCCTTCCTGTTTCTGGCCACTCCCATGCTTGCCCTAACCCTTGCCCTTACCCTCTGAGCCCCTATGCCTATCCCATATCCAGTGACCGACTTGAATCTGGGTATCCTCTTTGTACTGGCTTTATCGAGCTTAGCTGTTTACTCTATTCTCGGCTCAGGCTGAGCTTCCAATTCAAAATACGCCCTTATTGGGGCCCTCCGGGCAGTTGCCCAGACAATTTCATACGAAGTGAGCCTCGGGCTTATTCTATTAAGCATCATTATCTTTTCTGGCGGATTTACACTCCAGACTTTTAACGTCACTCAGGAAAGCATCTGACTTCTAATCCCAGCATGGCCCCTCGCAGCAATGTGGTATATTTCAACTCTTGCCGAAACCAACCGGGCCCCATTTGACCTAACGGAGGGAGAGTCTGAGCTAGTCTCTGGGTTTAACGTAGAGTACGCGGGGGGACCTTTTGCCCTGTTTTTCCTGGCCGAATACGCCAACATCCTTCTTATGAACACCCTCTCCACAGTACTGTTCCTTGGCGCCTCTCACATCCCTTCCTTCCCTGAACTCACCGCCTGCAACCTCATGACTAAAGCTGCACTCCTTTCCGTAGTTTTCCTGTGGGTTCGTGCCTCTTACCCTCGATTCCGATATGACCAGCTTATGCACCTAGTGTGAAAGAATTTCCTCCCCCTAACCCTGGCCCTTGTACTATGACACCTAGCCCTTCCCATCGCGTTCGCCGGGCTGCCCCCTCAGGTTTAGACGGAATTATGCCTGAATGTTTAAGGACCACCTTGATAGGGTGATTTATAAGGGTTAAAGCCCCTTTGATTCCTTAGAAAGAAGGGGCTCGAACCCATCCTCAGGAGATCAAAACTCCTGGTGCTCCCACTACACCACTTTCTAGTAAAGTCAGCTAAACAAGCTTTTGGGCCCATACCCCAAGAATGACGGTGAAACCCCCTCCTTTACTAACACATGAATCCTTACGTCACATCTTTACTTATCTCAGCCCTAGGCCTGGGGACCGCATTAACCTTTTCTAGCTCCCACTGGCTTCTTGCCTGAATAGGACTAGAGATTAACACCCTGGCCATTATCCCTTTAATAACCCAAAAGCATTCCCCACGCTCCGTAGAGGCCGCCGCTAAGTATTTTATTACACAAGCTGCAGCAGCAGCAATTATTATATTCGCCAGCACCACTAACGCCTGACTAACTGGATCCTGAGATATCCAAAACCTTTCGCACCCTGCATCCGCCACGATAGCATTTATAGCTCTTGCCTTGAAGGTCGGGTTAGCCCCTATTCACTTTTGACTCCCCGAGGTTATTCAGGGTCTTAGCCTTACCACTGGGCTTATCCTTTCCACATGACAAAAATTGGCCCCCTTCGCACTTATTATCCAAATCACCCCAGCGCTTAACCCTTCCCTTGTACTTGGCATGGGTGTTGCTTCCACCCTTGTAGGCGGATGAGGGGGCATGAACCAGACCCAGGTTCGTAAGATCTTAGCTTACTCCTCTATCGCTCACCTGGGTTGAATGATTATTGTTTCCCAAATTTCCCCCTCACTTGCTCTGCTTGGTCTCACCCTCTACGTCATTATAACAACCTCCGCCTTCCTGACTATGAAAGCAAGTGCAGCTTCTAGTTTAAATACATTGGCCACCGCTTGGACTAAAACCCCAGCCCTCGTTGCGTTGGCCTCCCTTGCCCTCCTCTCCCTAGGAGGTCTTCCTCCTCTCTCAGGGTTCATGCCTAAGTGGCTTATTCTTCAAGAAATGACTAAACAAGGGCTTCCTCTAATTGCCACCCTTGCAGCTCTCACCGCTTTACTAAGTCTTTTCTTCTACCTACGGATCTGTTATGCTATAGCACTCACTATTTCCCCTAACACCCTCGGAGCAACGCCCTCCTGACGGTTCTCAACCAATCGGTCCTCTCTTCTTCTGGCAACCTCTACGATGGGGGCCCTCGGCCTGCTTCCGATTACTCCCTGCTTCCTCTCAGCATTTTCCTGAAGCTAAGGGCTTAGGATAGGACTTAGACCAAGGGCCTTCAAAGCCCTAAGCGAGGGTGAGAATCCCTCAGCCCTTGATAAGACTTACAGGACTCTATCCCGCATCTTCTGAATGCAACTCAGACACTTTAATTAAGCTAAAGCCTCACTAGATGAGAAGGCCTTGATCCTACAAACTCTTAGTTAACAGCTAAGCGCTCCATCCAGCGAGCATTCATCTATCTCCCCCGCCGCCGGGGCGGGGCGGGAAAGACCCGGCAGGCGGATAGCATACTTCTTCAGGTTTGCAAATCTGACGTGTCACACCCCAGGGCCTGGCAAGAAGAGGACTCAAACCTCTATATATGGGGCTACAATCCACCGCTTGCTTCGGCCATCTTACCACGGCCATCCTACCTGTGGCAATTACACGCTGATTTTTCTCAACCAACCACAAAGACATTGGCACCCTTTATCTGATCTTTGGGGCCTGGGCAGGAATAGTAGGGACGGCCTTAAGCCTCCTTATCCGAGCCGAGCTGAGCCAACCTGGCGCTCTTCTGGGAGACGACCAGATTTATAATGTTATCGTCACCGCACACGCTTTTGTTATAATCTTTTTTATAGTAATACCCCTCATGATCGGAGGGTTCGGCAACTGGCTAATTCCTCTTATGATCGGGGCCCCAGACATGGCATTCCCACGCATAAATAACATGAGTTTCTGACTTTTACCTCCCTCTTTCCTTCTCCTCTTAGCCTCCTCTGGGGTAGAAGCAGGAGCCGGTACCGGCTGAACGGTTTACCCGCCACTTGCTGGCAATCTCGCTCACGCGGGGGCTTCCGTAGATTTAACCATCTTCTCCCTTCACCTTGCGGGTATCTCCTCTATTCTAGGGGCCATTAATTTCATTACAACTATTATTAACATGAAACCCCCTGCTATTTCTCAGTACCAAACTCCTTTATTTGTTTGAGCTGTACTAATTACAGCCGTTCTTCTTCTACTGTCCCTTCCTGTCTTAGCCGCTGGAATTACAATGCTTCTCACAGACCGAAATCTAAACACCACTTTCTTTGACCCTGCTGGGGGAGGAGATCCTATTCTATATCAGCATTTATTCTGATTCTTCGGGCACCCCGAAGTCTACATCCTAATTCTCCCCGGATTTGGGATAATCTCTCATATTGTTGCCTACTACTCCGGTAAAAAAGAACCATTCGGGTACATGGGCATGGTCTGAGCTATGATGGCTATCGGCCTTCTCGGATTTATTGTTTGAGCCCATCATATGTTTACTGTAGGCATGGACGTTGACACTCGAGCATACTTTACCTCCGCCACAATAATCATCGCCATTCCTACAGGTGTAAAAGTATTCAGCTGACTAGCAACCCTTCATGGAGGCTCAATCAAATGAGAAACCCCTCTTCTTTGAGCCCTGGGTTTCATTTTCTTATTTACAGTAGGAGGATTAACTGGAATTGTTCTAGCCAACTCGTCCCTAGACATTGTACTTCATGACACCTACTATGTTGTAGCTCATTTCCACTACGTTCTCTCTATGGGGGCTGTCTTCGCAATCATCGCTGGTTTCGTCCATTGATTCCCCTTATTTTCAGGATACACCCTCCACAGCACATGAACCAAAATCCACTTCGGGATTATGTTCTTCGGGGTTAATTTAACCTTCTTCCCTCAGCATTTCCTTGGGCTCGCGGGAATGCCACGACGGTATTCTGACTACCCAGACGCCTACACCCTATGAAACACCGTCTCTTCCATTGGGTCTCTGATCTCCCTGGTGGCTGTAATTATGTTCCTCTTTATCCTCTGAGAAGCATTTGCTGCTAAACGAGAAGTCATGTCTGTTGAGCTAACCGCTACAAACGTGGAATGACTTCATGGCTGCCCTCCTCCTTACCACACATTCGAAGAACCGGCATTTGTTCAAGTTCAAGCCAACTAACGAGAAAGGGAGGAATTGAACCCCCATCTGCTGATTTCAAGTCAACCACATAGCCACTCTGTCACTTTCTTCAATGAGACACTAGTTCAATCAGTCATAACATTGCCTTGTCAAGGCAAAACTGCGGGTTAGAGCCCCGCGTGTCTTTAGCCCTAGGCTATAATGGCACATCCCTCTCAACTAGGATTCCAAGACGCGGCCTCCCCAGTGATAGAAGAACTCCTTCATTTCCACGACCATGCTTTGATAATTGTTCTTCTAATTAGCACCCTCGTTCTCTACATCATCGTAGCCATGGTCTCTACGAAATTAACTAACAAGTATATTCTTGACTCCCAAGAAATCGAAATTATCTGAACTGTCCTTCCTGCCGTCATCTTAATTCTTATTGCCCTCCCTTCCCTCCGAATTCTTTACCTCATGGACGAAATTAACGACCCTCACCTAACAATTAAAGCCATAGGGCACCAGTGGTACTGAAGCTACGAATACACTGACTACGAAGACCTAGGATTTGACTCCTACATAATTCCTACACAAGATTTAATTCCCGGACAGTTTCGGCTACTTGAAGCAGATCACCGAATAGTAGTCCCCGTAGAATCGCCAATTCGGGTCCTAGTATCTGCGGAAGACGTTCTACACTCTTGAGCTGTCCCAGCCCTAGGCGTAAAAATGGACGCAGTCCCAGGACGACTAAATCAAACAGCCTTCATCGCCTCCCGCCCCGGTGTATTTTACGGGCAGTGTTCAGAGATCTGCGGAGCTAACCATAGCTTTATGCCCATCGTCGTGGAAGCAGTCCCCCTAAAACACTTTGAAAATTGATCCTCCATAATGCTTGAAGACGCCTCACTAAGAAGCTAAACCGGGAGAAAGCGTTAGCCTTTTAAGCTAAAGATTGGTGACCCCCAACCACCCTTAGTGATATGCCTCAGCTCAATCCCGCCCCCTGATTTGCCATCCTGGTTTTCTCGTGACTGGTTTTCCTCACTGTTATTCCCCCCAAAGTCCTTGGACACATCTTTTCTAATGAACCTACAGTTCAAAGCGCTGAAAAAGCTAACCCCGTATCCTGAAACTGACCATGACACTAAGCTTCTTTGATCAATTTATAAGCCCCGTTTTCCTAGGTATCCCCTTGATAGCCTTGGCCCTTACCTTGCCTTGAATTCTGTTCCCTACTCCCACAGCTCGTTGACTAAATAACCGTCTTCTCACCCTTCAAGGATGATTCATCAACCGTTTTACTCAGCAACTCCTCCTCCCACTAAATGTTGGGGGCCATAAATGAGCCACAATCTTGACCTCCCTAATGTTGTTTCTTATTACCATTAATATGCTTGGTCTCCTCCCGTATACCTTTACCCCTACAACCCAACTCTCCCTTAACCTAGGCCTCGCTGTACCCCTATGACTGGCAACTGTAATCATTGGCATGCGAAATCAGCCTACTGCAGCACTAGGCCACCTTTTACCAGAAGGGACCCCTGTCCCTCTTATTCCTATCCTTATCGTCATCGAGACAATTAGCCTATTCATTCGACCTTTAGCCTTAGGAGTCCGACTCACCGCCAACCTCACGGCCGGCCACCTACTAATTCAACTGATTGCCACAGCTGCCTTCGTACTTCTCCCTATTATGCCCACCGTTGCAATTCTCACCTCAATTGTACTATTCCTCCTTACCCTACTCGAAGTAGCCGTAGCTATGATTCAAGCTTACGTATTTGTCCTTCTAATGAGCCTCTACCTACAAGAAAACGTCTAATGGCCCACCAAGCACACGCATACCACATAGTTGACCCAAGCCCCTGGCCCCTAACTGGCGCAATCGCCGCCCTCCTGATAACCTCAGGTCTCGCGATCTGGTTTCACTTTCACTCTGTAGTCCTTATAGTAGCGGGGACCATTCTTCTTACCCTTACTGTCTATCAGTGATGACGAGATATCATCCGTGAGGGCACATTTCAAGGACACCACACACCCCTTGTACAAAAAGGCCTCCGATACGGAATGATCCTCTTTATCACATCAGAAGCTTTCTTTTTCCTGGGCTTTTTCTGGGCCTTCTACCATGCTAGCCTCGCCCCTACCCCTGAACTTGGCGGCTGCTGACCTCCAACAGGTATCACCACCCTTGACCCCTTTGAAGTTCCCCTTTTAAACACCGCTGTTCTCCTAGCATCAGGCGTAACTGTTACGTGGGCACATCACAGCATTATGGAAGGGGATCGTAAGCAAGCTATTCACTCCCTTACCCTGACCGTCCTTCTAGGCTTCTATTTCACTTTCCTTCAGGGCTTAGAGTACTATGAAGCCCCTTTCACAATCGCAGACGGCGTTTACGGCTCTACCTTCTTTGTAGCCACAGGCTTCCACGGGCTACACGTTATTATTGGCTCAACCTTCCTTGCCGTCTGTCTTCTCCGACAAATCCAGTACCACTTTACATCGGAACACCACTTCGGCTTCGAAGCCGCTGCCTGATATTGACACTTTGTAGACGTCGTCTGACTTTTCCTCTACGTATCTATCTACTGATGAGGCTCATAGTCTTTCTAGTATTAACCCAGTATATGTGACTTCCAATCACTCGGTCTTGGTGAGAACCCAAGGAAAGATAATGAATCTAATTTCTTCAGTGATCTTTATTACTATTTTGCTTTCAACAGTACTGGCCATTGTATCCTTTTGACTTCCCCAGATTAACCCCGACGCTGAGAAACTCTCACCTTACGAGTGTGGGTTTGACCCCCTTGGCTCTGCCCGCCTCCCCTTTTCCTTACGGTTTTTTCTTATTGCTATCCTTTTCCTGCTATTTGACTTAGAAATTGCTCTCCTTCTCCCCCTACCCTGAGGGGATCAACTGGCTGCCCCTGCCATCACCCTCACATGAGCTGTAGCTGTCCTTGCCCTCCTAACCCTAGGCCTTATTTATGAGTGGGTCCAAGGGGGCTTAGAATGGGCCGAATAGGCTGTTAGTCCAAAAAAAGACCTTTGATTTCGGCTCATATAACCGCGGTTTAAGTCCGCGATTGCCTTATGACCCCTACACATTTCAGCTTCACCTCCGCTTTTATCCTCGGGCTTATGGGACTGGCTTTCCACCGTACCCACCTTCTCTCCGCTCTCTTGTGCCTTGAAGGAATAATACTATCGCTTTATATTGCTCTTTCCATTTGGGCCCTACAAACAGAAGCAACCGGATTTTCATCTGCCCCCATATTGCTTCTAGCTTTTTCCGCCTGCGAAGCCAGCGCAGGTTTGGCCATTCTAGTAGCCACTGCCCGCACTCACGGGACTGACCGTCTTCAAAGCTTAAACCTACTCCGATGCTAAAGATCCTGGTTCCAACAATCATGCTATTCCCCACAATCTGGCTCACTCCCGCAAAATGGCTATGACCAACCTCCGTAGCTCAAAGCCTAGTCATTGCCCTAGCTAGCATATCATGGCTTAAGTGAACCTCCGAAACGGGGTGGTCTACTTCTAACCTATACTTAGCTACTGATCCCCTTTCTACTCCTCTCCTGGTCCTCTCCTGTTGACTTCTCCCCCTAATAATCCTTGCAAGCCAAAATCATATCTCTCCAGAACCAATCAATCGCCAACGAACCTATATCTCTTTAATAGCTTCCCTCCAAATGTTTCTAATCTTAGCTTTTGGGGCAACAGAAATCATTATATTTTATGTAATGTTTGAAGCCACCCTCGTCCCCACCCTCCTTATCATCACCCGGTGAGGTAACCAGGCTGAACGACTAAATGCGGGCACCTATTTCTTGTTCTACACCCTTGCCGGTTCTCTACCCCTTCTCGTGGCCCTCCTCCTTCTCCAGAACGAAACAGGTACTCTCTCCCTGATTACACTTCAATATTCTCAGCCTTTACAACTCTCGACTTGAGGCGATAAACTGTGATGAGTGGGCTGCTTATTAGCCTTCCTAGTCAAAATACCTCTTTACGGCGTCCATCTTTGGCTCCCTAAAGCCCATGTTGAGGCCCCTATCGCCGGCTCTATGGTCCTAGCTGCTGTCCTTCTAAAATTAGGGGGTTATGGTATGATACGAATAATGCTTATGCTAGACCCCCTCTCTAAAGAACTTGCCTACCCCTTTATCGTTTTGGCTCTTTGAGGCGTCATTATAACAGGGTCAATTTGTCTACGACAAACGGACCTTAAGTCCCTCATTGCCTACTCCTCCGTTAGCCATATGGGCTTGGTTGCAGGCGGTATCCTTATTCAAACCCCCTGAGGTTTCACGGGGGCCATCATCCTTATAATTGCTCACGGGCTGGCATCTTCCGCCCTCTTTTGCTTGGCCAACACGGCCTATGAGCGTACACACAGCCGAACAATACTCCTAGCACGGGGCTTACAAATGGTCCTCCCACTTATGGCCACTTGGTGATTTGTGGCTAACCTCGCTAATCTTGCCCTCCCTCCTCTTCCAAATCTTATGGGAGAATTAATGATTATCACAGCCATGTTCAACTGATCTTATTGGACTATCGTGATCACGGGAGTCGGAACTTTAATCACCGCAAGCTATTCTCTATACCTTTTCTTATCTTCTCAACGGGGCCCTCTACCTGCACATATCATTTCCCTTGAGCCCTCGCATACGCGGGAGCACCTTCTCCTAACCCTACACCTTCTGCCCATTCTTCTGCTTGTAGTAAAACCCGAGCTAATGTGAGGCTGGTGTTTCTGTAAATATAGTTTAAGCAAAACACTAGATTGTGATTCTAGTAATAGGGGTTAAAGTCCCCTTATTCACCGAGAGAAGCCCGATGGCAGTAAAGACTGCTAATCTTTAACCCCTACGGTTAAACCCCGTAGTTCACTCGCGCTCCTAGAGGATGACAGCTTATCCGTTGGTCTTAGGAACCAGAAACTCTTGGTGCAAATCCAAGTAGCAGCTATGCACCTCACTTCCACTATTTTAAGCTCTTCCCTATTGTTGATTTTTGCCCTCCTCCTTTATCCTTTGTTCACCACATTGAGCGCTTCTCCGGTTCATAAAGAGTGAGCCGTCACACACGTCAAAACAGCAGTCAAGACCGCATTTTTGGTCAGCCTCCTCCCCCTCTTTATTTTCCTTAATACTGGGGCCGAAACAATCGTCACTGCCTGGCAATGAATGAATACTTTATCTTTTGACATCAACCTTAGCTTTAAGTTTGATCACTACTCTATTATCTTTACACCCGTTGCCTTGTATGTCACTTGATCTATTCTTGAATTTGCCTCATGGTACATGCACGCAGACCCAAACATAAACCGATTTTTTAAGTACCTCCTTCTTTTCTTAGTCGCAATAATCATCCTAGTTACAGCTAATAATATGTTCCAATTCTTTATTGGCTGAGAGGGGGTAGGCATTATGTCTTTCCTCTTAATCGGCTGATGGTACGGACGGGCAGATGCCAACACAGCAGCCCTTCAGGCTGTAATCTATAACCGTGTCGGGGATATTGGTTTAATTCTCAGCATGGCATGATTTGCCATAAAACTTAACTCCTGAGAAATGCAGCAAATGTTCGCCTCCTCTCAAGACCTTGACCTCACCCTGCCCCTAATGGGCCTAATCTTGGCCGCAACTGGGAAATCAGCACAATTTGGGCTTCACCCCTGGCTCCCTTCGGCCATGGAAGGTCCAACACCCGTGTCTGCTCTCCTCCACTCTAGCACAATAGTCGTTGCCGGGATTTTTCTCCTAATTCGAACTAGCCCCCTTATGGAAAATAACCCCACGGCCCTCACTACTTGTCTGTGCCTAGGCGCTATGACCACCCTTTTCACCGCTACTTGTGCTTTAACTCAGAACGACATCAAGAAAATTGTTGCTTTCTCCACTTCTAGTCAACTGGGGCTAATGATAGTTACGATTGGCCTTAACCAACCCCAGCTTGCTTTTCTTCACATTTGCACACATGCCTTCTTTAAAGCCATACTCTTTTTATGCTCGGGCTCTATTATTCACAGCCTTAATGACGAGCAAGACATTCGTAAAATGGGAGGGCTCCACAACCTTACCCCCTTCACTTCTTCCTGTATAGCTATTGGGAGTTTGGCCCTTACGGGTACTCCTTTCCTAGCGGGCTTCTTCTCTAAAGATGCTATTATTGAAGCCCTAAACACATCATACCTAAACGCCTGAGCCCTCGCCCTTACCCTCCTGGCCACCTCTTTCACAGCAGTTTATAGCCTCCGAGTTGTTTACTTTGTTTCCATGGGTAATCCCCGCTTCCCGGCTCTATCCCCAATCAATGAAAATAACCCCTCCGTAATTAACCCTATCAAACGCCTCGCGTGAGGGAGCATCGTTGCTGGCCTAATCATTACTTCAAATTTCCTCCCCTCCAAAACACCTGTTATAACCATGCCCCCTCTTCTAAAACTCAGTGCCTTGATCGTAACAATTATTGGCCTCTTGGTTGCCCTAGAGCTTGCCTCCCTAACCTCAAAACAGTTCAAGGTTACACCTGCCCTCTCCCTCCACAACTTCTCTAATATGCTCGGGTTCTTCCCTGCAACCATCCACCGCTCCTTGCCCTTCTTAAACCTTTCTCTGGGCCAAGCTATCGCGAGCCAGATGGTTGACCAAACATGATTCGAAAAAGTGGGCCCTAAGGCAATATCAGCCTTCCACCTCCCAGCAGCAGCTGTTACTACGGATCTACAACAAGGCATGATTAAAACCTACCTTGCCTTATTTTTCCTTACCATCACTCTCGCAGTACTTCTAGCCTTGATCTAAACCGCACGTAGTGCCCCTCGGCTTAGTCCTCGGGTTAGTTCAAGAACCACAAACAGTGTTAGTAGAAGGACCCCCGCACAAGCCACTAGCACTCCACCACCTGAAGAAAATATTAGAGCTACTCCACTAGAGTCGCCTCGTAACACAGAAAGTTCCTTAAATTCATCCACCACAACCCAAGAGGTCTCAAATCATCCTCCGGATACTCACCCCGCAGTCATCACGACCACTAGGAAGTAGCCCACTACATAGCCCAAGACAGATCAATCCCCTCAGGCTTCGGGGTACGGCTCTGCAGCTAAAGCCGCAGAGTAGGCAAATACCACTAGCATTCCTCCCAAATAGATCAGGAACAAGACTAGGGATAAAAACGAACCCCCGCATCCCACTAAAACACCACAACCTGCCCCCGCTGCTACCACTAGGCCTAACGCAGCAAAGTAAGGGGCCGGGTTAGATGCTACTGCAATTAGCCCCAGCACTAACCCGAATAAGAACAAAGACACAAAATAAGTCATAATTCCTGCCAGGACTCTAACCAGGACCAGTGACTTGAAAAACCACCGTTGTTAATTCAACTACAAGAACCCTAATGGCCAGCCTTCGGAAAACCCACCCCCTCCTGAAAATTACCAATGACGCCCTAGTTGATCTCCCTGCACCCTCCAACATCTCCATCTGGTGAAACTTTGGTTCTCTTCTTGGGCTTTGCCTCATTATTCAGATTCTTACAGGCCTATTTCTGGCCATACATTACACTGCCGAGACTGCCACAGCATTCTCCTCCGTAGTACACCTATGCCGTGACGTAAATTATGGCTGAATAATCCGAAACATGCATGCTAACGGAGCATCCTTCTTCTTTATTTGTATTTACCTCCATATCGGCCGAGGGCTTTACTACGGCTCTTTCCTTTATAAAGAGACTTGAACCGTCGGCGTGGTCCTTCTCCTGCTAGTTATGATGACTGCCTTTGTAGGCTATGTCCTCCCTTGAGGACAGATGTCTTTTTGAGGGGCAACAGTAATTACAAACCTCCTCTCGGCCGTCCCTTACATGGGTTTAGACCTCGTCCTATGGTTGTGGGGAGGTTTTTCGGTTGACAGCGCCACCTTAACCCGCTTCTTCGCTTTCCACTTCATCCTTCCTTTCATTATCGCTGCAGCAACCGTTGTACACCTACTTTTCCTTCATCAAACAGGCTCTAACAACCCTGTCGGCCTGAACTCGGACGCAGACAAAATCCCCTTTCACTCTTACTTTATTGTTAAAGATCTGGTCGGCTTCATGCTCCTATTCCTGGCCCTCGTATCCTTAGCCCTATTTGCCCCCAACTTGTTAGGAGACCCCGACAACTACACGGCAGCCAACCCCCTAGTGACTCCGCCACACATTAAGCCTGAGTGATACTTCCTATTTGCATACGCTATTCTACGTTCCATCCCCAACAAACTAGGCGGTGTATTAGCCCTGCTATTCTCTATCCTTGTCCTCATGCTCGTTCCCTTTCTTCATACCTCCAAGCAGCGGGGACTAACATTTCGGCCCTTCACACAATTCCTCTTCTGAGCCTTGGTCGCAGATGTCGTCATCCTGACCTGAATCGGGGGAATGCCAGTAGAACACCCATTTGTTGAAATCGGACAAGTGGCCTCAGTAATTTACTTCTCAATCTTTCTTCTCCTCACCCCACTTGCAGGATGGGCTGAGAACAAATCCCTCAAATGAGCCTGCATCAGAAGCTCAACGCCAGAGCGCCGGTCTTGTAAGCCGGAGGTTGGGGGTTAAAATCCCCCCTTTTGCTCAGAGGAGAGAGAATTAAACTCCCACCCTTAACTCCCAAAGCTAAGATTCTCGGTTAAACTACCCCCTGATGCACTAAACCCTTACAGGCCCCCCCCCTTTCTCCTCCCCGCGCGTGAGGAATGTCCCTTTATCATATATACTAATGGGGTGCATATTATGGTTAATATTACTATTATGCTTATAAAATTACTATGTATAATAACCATTAATTTATTGTACTCATTCAAGTAAGATAACCATTAAGACACACATAGACTAACAAAAATTAAAGCGCATCACAATGAACTTGACCGAACCAAATTGATTTATCCATTTAACTTCTTCTAAACATTTTCCTTGCGTCAAGGATCACGGTAGAATAAGTGCTCAATTGAGCAGTAAGAGCCCACCAACCAGTCGTATGAAGCGCATATCATGAATGATGGTCAGGGACAACTATTCGTAGGGGTTGCTAAGTTAATGAACTATTCCTGGCATTTGGTTCCTAATTCAGGTCCATGCACCAGATTAATCCCCGCTTTAACGTTTTTGCCTTGCATCATGATGGTGAAGGTCTAACGACTCGTTACCCACCAAGCCGGGCACTCTCTTAAAGGCATTTGGTTCTTTTTCTTTTTTCCCTTCACTTACATTACAGAGTGAACTTCAAGGTTAAATAAGAGGGTTGAACATATTCCTTGCAGAAGCGTTAATTGTGAAATGTTAAAGTATATTCTTATACTTAACAACATAAGTGATATCTAGTGCATAAAGATATTATCGCTCTAGCAATATCCCCCTATTGTCCCCCTGGTTTCTGCGCGTTAAATCCCCCTACCCCTTTTAAGTCCCGACATTACATTGTTTCTTGTTAAACCCCTAAACCAAGAGAGCTCTGAGAAAGACTTTCAATTTAAATTCACCCCACATTTTCCCGGTGGGCTAAACTTCGCGCTAAATTCACCGGTGAATTTTTGTCCAACATCGTAGTGTCGTGAAAATTGGGTATTTTTT